CTTTCTTAACCCACCCATAAGAACCATATTCTGGCTTTTATCCGGAGCGTATCCAACAATAGCTTCCATTGAATGAATAGTTGATCCGGATCCTAAAAACAACAAGGCTTTTGAATACGCATGAGTAATCAAATGAAATAAAGCAGCTCGATAAGACCCCATACCTAAAGCTAACATCATATAACCCAATTGCGACATTGTAGAATAGGCTAAACCTTTCTTAATATCTTTTTGAGCAAGAGCTAAAGTAGCTCCTAATAATACTGTTATTATACTTATCAAAGATATTAGATTCATTATGTACGGTATCGCTATGAAAAGTGGAAGAAGGCGAGCTACAAGAAAAATCCCCGCGGCTACCATAGTAGCCGCATGGATAAGAGCCGAAATGGGAGTAGGTCCTTCCATGGCATCAGGTAACCATACATGAAGGGGGAATTGTGCAGACTTAGCAACTGCGCCAGTAAATAGTAGAAAGGCGCACAAAGTAACAACTAAAAAGTTAACTTCATCATTATAAATTAAGTTATTAAATATTTCGAACAAATCTTGAAATTCGAAACTCCCCGTTATCCAATAAAAACCTAAGATTCCTAATAATAAACCAAAATCTCCTCCGCGATTAGTTACAAATGCTTTTTGACAAGCACTTGCCGCACTAGATCGTGTGAACCAAAAGCCTATTAATAGATACGAACACATTCCAACCAACTCCCAAAAAATATAAATTTGTATGAAATTCGAACTTGTAACTAATCCCAACATTGACGTATTAAAAAAACTCATATACGCAAAAAACCTCAAATATCCTTGATCATGAGACATATAATTGTCACTATAAAAAAGAACCAGAATTCCGACTGTAGTAATTAATATTGACATAATAGAAGTAAGCGGATCAATAAAGTATCCAAAGTCCAAAGAAAAATCATTATTGATAGTCCAAGACCATATGTATTGATAAATGATACTTCTATCTATTTGCTGAATAGATAGATCCAGTGAAAAAACCATAACTATACTTAACAAAAAAATACTAAGAAAAGCCCACATACGCCGAAGATTTTTTATTGCCGTTGGAAAAAGTAGAAGTCCCACTCCTATTAACATAGGAACTGGAAGTGGAACGAAAGGTATCATCCAGGAATATTGATATATATGTTCCATAAAAAAAATAACTTTTTGATTTTTAATTTTAATTATAATTGTTTTTGATTCACCGGTTCTTATCTTATTTCTTTGAAAAAAAAATCTTATCTCTTTTCTTTTACTTTTAAAAGAAAAGTAAAAGTCTAAAAGTAAAAGGGATTATTAAATTAAAAAATTTAAATGAAATTTCTTATTCATAGTTATTTTGAACCTTTATGAACTACTTCAAAAATTTCTAAGTTAAAAGTGGAAAAATTATATAACATGATATAACCAAATTACTAGTGAAAAAAAAAAAACTAATTTTTTTATTTTATACTAAGTACTTAGTATAAGTAAGATTTTTAATAGAATTATAGTAAATTCCAGTTTCCACTATTATTCTCTATTACGATAATTTATGTACATGTAACAAAACTAAAAAAATAAGACGCGAATTATATTATTTTTATCGAAATCATAAGATGACCTATAGGGTATAGCGTTCCCAAATAAACGTAAAAAAAAATTCGAGATTTTTTTTTGCTTCTTGTACTAGAAAAAAATAAAAGGATTAAAGTTTTTTTATTAGATACATATAATGGAAGGATTCTTAAGTTTGTTCGATACCTTTTTTATGGACAAATGCGGATGCAGCATCTCCAAAACCACCGGAGATAGAAGCGGAAAGTCTTTTACAGAAATAGAAATGGGAGGGCTCTCACTTTTTTTTAATCAACGTCACAACCAATTCAATTTTGAATATAATCATATATATGACTATCTATCGATATTGATTTGAGAGGGGAAAAAGTATCACAAATACCTCCGAAATACGAATTTTTTTCCTCAGATATCCGATCGAAATAGAATAGAATTATTAAAAAAAATATTTTTTTAATAATAAAAAAATAGATGTCTTTCACATCCAAATTTTTTCAATGAACAATTTTTTATTTTTTGAATGGCAGTTCCAAAAAAACGTAGTTCTATATTAAAAAAACGTATTCGTAAAAATATTTGGAAAAAACGGGGGTATTGGGCAGCGTTGAAAGCTTTTTCATTAGCGAAATCCCTATCTACCGGAAATTCAAAAAGTTTCTTTTGTACGAGAATTTTTTTGTACGAGAAATAAATCAAAAATGCTGGAATAATTAAAATTAACTTGACTTCAAAACCAATTCTGTTTTGAACTTATACTAGTACTAGATTTTGTAATATAGACTAGAAAAATAGAAGTAAAAAATTCAAAAAAAAAAAGCAAGAAAAAAGCAAACAATAAAGAATGATTTTCGTTCCCTGATATTTTGAACAAGCAAGGGTATTTTGAATTTGCAAAAGGGATAAACACAAAATTCATAGTTTTTCCCTTATTTGGATTTGAATATGTTTTTAATTCTCGAGATGGGGATTCTTATTTTCCCCATCCCCCCTACTCTTATAATAAAAAATATAATAATTATAATAATTAAGGGTTTTATCTTTTCTTTTTTTCTACTTACGCTCTAGAACAATAAAAACAAGGGATTGTTGAAACTTGACACTAATTTTTATTTTTTTATTTTAAGTAAAAAACCTTTTTGTAACTTTCTGAATCACCTTATATTCCATAAACCTCGCTCTCACCTCAATTTAGCACCCCGATTGAGAAAAGCGCTCTTTTCCATTTAGCCGGGTATTCTATGAAAACGGAAAAAGAGTATGAAAATTATAAGTAATAAAAGAAAAAACCCTATCCTTCGTTTGAAAAGGAGGATAGGCCTAAAAAAAAAGAGATATTTTTGAATTCGGATTTCGAATGGAAAAAAAGTGCTTTTTCGTTTTGGAAGGAAGGACTTTTTAGTTACAAGAGTTCGAATTTCTTTTTATGAAAACAAAACATAAACATGAATTCTGAAAACTTAGATTGTTAAGTTAAATTAAATAAATAATACTAAAATCTTAAATAACTAAATAAGACGACAAAAAAGAGACTCGTTGAATCTCTGTTGAATCTCTATTGAAATAAGTTTTTATTGATCAATTGAATACTTCCTAAAAGAAGTATTTCATTGAAAATGTCGAAATTGTCTTTGTCAATCTCGACAATTGCATAAAAATAAGTTAGTATGAGTTCAACCAAGCCGCTATGGTGAAATCGGTAGACACGCTGCTCTTAGGAAGCAGTGCTATAGCATCTCGGTTCGAGTCCGAGTAGCGGCAAACATGGTCTAAAAGATATATAAAAAGTCCTATAATTTATTGAATTTCCTATATCCATTTTGGATACTGGGGGGACTCCCCCCTTATTATCTTATTATATTTCAATTTTTTATGATATTTTCAATTTTCGAGCATATAGTAACTCATATATCGTTTTCGGTTGTTTCAATTGGAATTACAATTCATTTGATAACCTTATTTGTCGATGAAATCTTAGGACTATATAATTCCTCGGAAAAGGGGATGATAGCTACCCTTTTCTGTTTAACAGGATTATTAGTCACTCGTTGGACTTATTCGGGGCATTTCCCATTAAGTGATTTATATGAATCATTAATCTTTCTTTCGTGGAGTTTTTCCATTATTCATAGGATTTTCTTTTTTCAAAAGCATCAAGATTATTTAAGCGTAATAACCAAACCAAGTGCTATTTTTACCCAGGGCTTTGCAACTTCGGGTTTGTTAACCAAAATGCATCAATCCGGAATATTAGTACCCGCTCTCCAAGGTCAGTGGTTAATGATGCACGTAAGTATGATGGTATTAAGCTACGCAGCCCTTTTATGTGGATCATTATTATCTACAGCCCTGCTAGTCATTACATTTCCAAAAGTTATAAGGATTATGGGGAAAATCAATAATTTATTAAAAGGAACTGAAATGGAGTCATTTTCTTTTGGTGAAATACAATACCGGAATCGAAAAACCGACGTTTTACTAAACACTTCGTTGTTGGTTGCTTATCTTTCAAATTATTACAGGTATCAATTGATTCAACAATTGGATCATTGGAGCTATCGTATTATTAGTCTGGGATTTTTCTTTTTAACCGTCGGTATTCTTTCGGGAGCAGTATGGGCTAATGAGGCATGGGGGTCGTATTGGAATTGGGATCCAAAGGAAACTTGGGCGTTTATTACTTGGGCTATATTTGGAATTTATTTACATACTCGAACAAATAAAAAATTTGAGGGTGTAAATTCCGCAATTGTAGCTTCTATAGGCTTTATTATACTTTGGATATGCTATTTTGGGGTAAATCTCTTAGGAATAGGGTTACATAGTTATGGCTCATTTAATTAATAATTAACATATAATTGAAATTAACATTGAGTGGATATATAGAAACCAAACGGAGTGGAAACCGCGGAGAACCTTTTGAATCAAGCAGTGTAGTGATTCAAAAGGTTCTCACAAACCCCAAAGGAATTTGGTTACAATTCCAATTTCTCTTTTTTTTTTATTTAATATTTAGAACTTAAATTTAAGATAGGAAAAAAAGACTGCTTTGCTTTTTTCATTGGACAACGAACTCTTTTAAAAATTATAGAATTTCTTTTTATTTTTTTGTTTTATTTCTAAAAATTATCTATAAAAAAATTAGATAGAATAGCTTCAATTTTGTCAGCTGATAATGAAAGAACGAAATCCGGATCAATACCAATAGCAAATACAGGTAGAAAAATAGAGACCAAAACAAATAATTCTCGTGGTCCAGAATCAAAAAAGTTTGGGACATTAAATAGCTTGTACCCGTAGAACATTTGCCGTAACATAGATAATGAATAAATAGGGGTTAATATCATCCCAATTGCCATTACAAAAGTAATTAGTATTTTTGACATTAAAAAATATTTTTGGCTGGTAATTATTCCGAAAAAGACTATTAATTCCGCAACAAAACCACTCATGCCCGGTAATGCAAGGGAAGCCATTGATAAGATACTAAATATCGTGAATATCTTTGGAATTGGTATAGCCAGCCCGCCCATTTCATCGAGATAACCACGGCGTATTCTATCATAACTCGTTCCTGCCAAGAAAAAAAGAGCAGCGCTACTAAATCCATGAGAAATTATTTGTAAAACGGCCCCGTTGAGTCCCGTATCGGTTATCGAGCCAATTCCTATAATTATGAAACCCATATGGGATACGGAAGAATAGGCGATTCTTTTTTTTAAATTGCTTTGGCCAAGAGATGTTGAAGCTGCATAAATTATTTGCATTGTACCTACTACGATCAACCAGGGAGAAAATATAGAATGAGCGTGTGGTAATAGTTCCATATTGATCCGAATCAAGCCATACGCCCCCATTTTTAATAATATTCCGGCTAGAAGCATACAAGTACTGTAATGGGCCTCTCCGTGGGTGTCTGGTAACCATGTATGTAAGGGTATAATCGGTGATTTAACAGCAAAAGCAATAAGAAATCCAATATAGAATAGTATTTCCAGTACTACGGGATACGATTGATTTGCTAATATTTCAAAATTGAATGTTGGTTCATTGGAACCGTATAAACTGATACCAAAAACCCCTATTAATAGAAAAACGGAACCCCCCGCCGTGTACAAAATAAACTTTGTGGCTGAATAAAGACGTTTCTTTCCACCCCATGCGGATAAAAGTAGATAAACAGGAATTAATTCTAACTCCCACATGATAAAAAAAAGTAAAAGGTCTCGAGAAACAAATGATCCTATTTGACCGCTGTACATTGTTAACATCAAGAAATAGAATAATCGGGAATTTCGAGAAACCGGCCAAGCCGCTAAAGTTGCTAAAGTGGTAATAAATCCTGTCAGTAAAATAGGTCCTAGGGAAAGTCCATCTATTCCCAATCTCCAGTAAAAAAATAAAAAATTGATCCATTTATAATCCTCTCCCAGTTGAATTAATGGATCGTCCAATTGGAAATGATAACAAAATACATAGGTCGTTACAAGGAACTCTAAGACGCAGATATATAAAGTATACTCGCGAATTGACTTATTTCCTCTATGTGGGAGAAAGAAAATGAAAGAACCCGCGGTTATCGGAAAAACTACCATAATTGTTAACCAAGGAAAAAAATTCGTGGTAAAGACAAGATACATTAGAACCAGACAAACCCGTACTCGAAAAAGAGAAGCTATTCCCCTTTTCGAGTACGGGTTTGTCGGCAATCGGTAAGTAAAAAATGTATTCAAAATACATTCCAGTGGGGTTGTGAGGTTGCGGGGTTGGAGGACGTATCAATAAGATCAATATCAATAAGCCAAGCCCATGCTTCGAGTTGTCTCATGCCATAAATAAACTCGAACACTCAAAAAATCCGTTGGACAAGCGGATTCACATCTCTTACAACCAACACAATCCTCTGTTCTTGGAGCAGAGGCAATTTGTTTAGCTTTACACCCATCCCACGGTATCATTTCTAATACATCCGTGGGACATGCTCGGACACATTGAGTACACCCTATACATGTATCATAAATTTTTACTGAATGGGACATTGGAGCTAGCAATTTTTGAACTCATAAAATTTCGATCTAGTAAATTTGTAAATGAATCATATATTTAAACACCAGATGAATCAACGATTTACCAGAATTTTTTTAATCAATCTGTTTCTAGATCAACTCATAAGAGGGAACAAAGATACTTTGATATTATCATTATATATGCCAATTCGAATTGATAAATATTCTGATTTCGAAATCTTATTTATTCAACAAAGTTGCTTGATTGATACAAGTCGATTTTCTATTACGATAAATTGACGAAACAATAGCTGATCCGATAGCTGCTTCAGCGGCTGCAATAGCTATAATAAAAATTGAGAAAATATCTCCTTTTAATTGCCGATTATCAAAAAAATCGGAAAATGTTACAAAATTGATATTAACCGCATTTAGTATAAGTTCAAGACACATCAGGGCCCGAACCATATTTCGGCTCGTGATCAATCCATAAATACCAATAGAAAATAAATAGGCACTCAAAACAAGTACATGTTCGAGCATCGTTGACTAACCCCGTCCCAATTTCAATTCATTTCAATATGAACAATATAATTCAAGTGATTTGATTGATTAGAATACAACAAGTATAGAACGCAAAAATATATTGTTAATAGATCGAATCGAAAAAAGCTTCTATTTTATACATGAAATGATGTTGAAAGAGAATTGAAGACAAATGAATGCGATAACACAAAAAAATGGAATTTGGATGAATTTGAATTGCCGTTGCTAGCTATAAAATAAAGATTTTTTACTCACGAGCTACGGCAATTGCCCCTATCAAAGCAACTAAAAGAATTATCGAAATGAGTTCAAATGGAAGAAAAAAGTCGGTTGATAAATGAATTCCGATTTGTTGACTAGTACTTATCAAATCTTGCTCTAGAATTTGGTTGGATCGCGTAGTCCAAATAATCCCGTACCATGACGTATCTAGAATAGTAGTGATTAATGACAAAAAAATACTTGTACAAACGAGAGAAGTAACCCCATCCCCAAAAGTCCAAAGATTCAAATTAAAATCTTTGGAATATTCTGAACTATTCATGAACATTACAGCAAATATGATTAAAACATTTACAGCTCCTACGTAAATAAGAAGCTGTGCAACAGCTACAAAAGGTGAATTTGATAGAATATAGAATAAGGATATACAAGCAAGAACCAATCCCAACGAAAAGGCCGAATAAATTGGGTTGGTAAATAATACCACTCCCAGACCTCCTAATATAAGACCCGAGCCTAAAAAAACTAAAAGAAAATCATGTATTGGTCCAGGTAAATCCATTATATTAAAATAAGAGATAAAGAAATCAAAATTTTTTTTCATGACCTTATTGAATCGACCAGGAAAAATTCTTTTATGAGACATTCTCAAAATTTTCAATTGAATTTAATTCAAATCTAATAGGTGTGAATTGGTGTGGGTACTGTTATTGGATCCTTTTCCTCCCTTTCTTTATTCGAAATTCGAAATCGCAGTTTGGAATTGAAAGCGGTCTATAACTTTAAGCAGGGGAGTTACCCATTTTTTCTTTGAGACGAATTCAAAATTGTTCGAATTGTAAAATCGCCAACTACTGACATTGGTAAACGACCTAAGGCAATGTGATTGTAATTTAATTCGTGACGGTCGTAAGTAGCAAGTTCATACTCTTCAGTCATTGATAAACAATTTGTTGGACAATACTCAACACAGTTCCCACAAAAAATACAAATCCCGAAATCAATACTGTAATTAAGCAATTGTTTCTTTCGAATATCTATTTCCAATTTCCAATCAACAACCGGCAGATCGATAGGACATACACGAACACATACTTCACAAGCAATACATTTATCAAATTCAAAATGGATCCGACCACGGAAACGCTCCGATGTGATTAATTTTTCATAAGGGTATTGAATAGTTACGGGTAACCGATTTGCTTGGGATAAGGTAATCATGAAACTTTGACCAATGTACCTTGCAGCTCGTACGGTTTGTTGACCATAATTCATGAACCCAGTTACCATAGGGAACATATCGTGAATATCTATGAATAATTTGATTTTTTCTTTCTCTTGTTTGGGGTAAGCCGTGAATATAGTATTCACCTTTTTCTTTACCTTTACAGTGAAAGGAGTTGGGAAGAGGTTGTTAATAATAGATTACCGAGAGAAATAGGTAAAAGAAATTTCCAGCCAAGATTTAATAGCTGATCCATTCTTAGTCTAGGTAAAGTCCACCGTGTTGTGATAGGAATGACCAAAAACAAATAAGTTTTAGCTAATGTAATAAAGATACCAATTGTTGTTCCAAAGATTCCGTCCGTTTTATTTCGTTCAAATAGCTCAGGAAGAAATATATACGGAATGGAAAGATCCCAGCCGCCCAAGTAAAGAACTGTTACAAATAATGAGGAAACTAATAGATTTAGATAGGAAGCAACGTAAAACAAACCAAATTTTATCCCTGAATATTCGGTTTGATAGCCTGCTACTAATTCTTCTTCTGCTTCTGGTAAATCAAAAGGCAATCGTTCGCATTCTGCTAGAGAAGAAATTAGAAAAACCATAAACCCTATAGGTTGACGCCACAAATTCCAACCACAAAAACCATATTTTGATTGCGACTCGACAATATCAACGGTACTTGAACTATTAGATAATCATAGTCGGTGATAACATTACTGCTCCCATCGCTATTCCAAAACCGTACATGAAATTTTCATCTCATACGGCTCCTCATCCTCATGGTCACAAATAAATGTAAGGACTGGACAAGTATTAGTTATCTTGATATGGTTATAGGGTTGATAGAATCCAAATTTCTTGGAAGGTCCCCAATTATACCAATGGAATTCTGTCTGCTATAAACTGCTATAAAAAACCAAAAAGTTTTTCCGAATTGATCTCATCCTTTACCTTTAAAAATTTCCATTTTTTTTGAGTAATAACTTAATAAAAATCCTTAAATAAAATACTCTTTGTAGAAATATCTATTTCTATTTCGAGCCAGCATCATCATTAGTTCATAAACCAGAATAATTTTTTCTTTCAATCTTTCTATAAAGATATGACCTATAAAGATATGAAAGAAATAAAAAAAAGAATCTCTTTTGCTTCTATTGTAATTGGATTTTCTCTTTTTTTTTTGTTCCTCTTCTTATTTCTGAAAAAGGGGGCCTAAAAAGAGTAAAGGATTATTTCGTCCATGATAGTCATTTATTTAATTGGCGGATAGGAGCATACTCTGAATCGGAATTGGGGGGAGTACTGCCTGATTATTTCTACCAACTTTAAGCCCCAATCAGTATCCATTCTGTTTATGTTATGAAAAAGTATCCCTTTAGTTAATTTCCATAAGCCCGATTACTAATCCTTTGTGTGTATTTTAGTGTTCCTTACTATCTACCATCTACCCTTTTTTTTTTCAATACCCCGTTCAGTAATATATGTATTATAATACGTATAAACGATAGTGAAAACTCCATACGGTTGATTTTTGAGCCCGCTTCAAGTCAGGATGACCAATCAACCAATCTTGGGGGTCACGGGCTTCTTCCACTTTTGTTTCCTTTCACGTACCTACTGTACATCGGAAATGAGACCTAATCTGTTTTTACTGCTAATTTAGAAGTTGTTTTCTTTCGCTCATATATAACTATCTAATTTTTTTATTAACCTAAATAATAAATAAATGAAGAAAAAAATGCGGATTTATATTCAATTTCCTTTTTTCTAGAATGAAAAGAAGAATAAGGAAAATAAAAGTTTATGTTTTAGCGAATCGCACGTAGAGATATTGATAAAACACATAAAGTTAATGGTATTTCATAACTAATCGATTGAGCAGCAGCTCGCAGACCACCTAAAAAGGAATATTTATTATTTGATCCATATCCTGACATAAGAAGTCCAATAGGAGCAATACTTGAAACACCAATCCATAAAAAAATACCAATATGGAGATCCGCTAAAACAAGGTGATAACTAAAGGGAATTACTGAATAACTTAGTAGAATTGATATGACTGCTATAGATGGTCCAATGCTGAATAAACGAGTATTTCCTATAGACGGAAGAAGACTTTCTTTGAAAAGTAGTTTTGTCCCGTCTGCTAAAGCTTGAAGAATTCCCAGGGGGCTGGCGTATTCAGGTCCAATACGTTGTTGTATTCCTGCAGATATTTCTCTTTCTAACCACACAATTACTAGTACACCAATTGTGATTCCTAATACAAGAGTAAAACTAGGGGCAAACGCCCATATGATCTCATAGACCTCTTTTAAGAATTCCAATCGGGAAAAAGAATTGATATCTTGTATTTCTATTGTAGTAATTATCATTTCAACGATCAACTTCTCCCATAATGATATCTATACTACCTAGTATCGTCATAATATCAGCCAATTTCATTCTTTTAACTAACTGAGGAAGAATTTGCAAATTGATAAAACCCGGCGGGCGGATTTTCCACCGCCAAGGAAAACTGCTTTGATCTCCTATCAGAAAAACCCCCAATTCTCCTTTAGGGGCTTCGACTCTCACATAAAGTTCTTGGTTCGGTAATTCAAAAGTGGGAGAAGGCTTTTTACTAATGAATCGGTCTTCAAAAGCATTCCATTCTGGATCACTTTCTCTATCAAAGCAACGTATTTCTAAATTCTCGTAGGGCCCTCCTGGAATTCCTTCCAAAGCCTGTTGAATAATTTTTACGGATTCGGTCATTTCACCGATTCGGACTAAATAACGAGCTAATGAATCTCCTTCTTTTTGCCACTGGACTTCCCAATCAAATTCGTTGTAACACTCATAATGATCAACTTTACGAAGATCCCATTCTATTCCAGACGCTCGTAGCATTGGTCCGGATAAACCCCAATTTATTGCTTCTTCTCCACCAAAAGTTCCTACTCCTTCAACCCGTTCTAAAAAAACGGGGTTTTGGGTAATAAGTTTTTGATATTCAACAACCCCTGTTAAAAAATAATCACAAAAATCAAAACATTTATCTATCCAGCCATGAGGTAAATCAGCGGCGATACCTCCGATACGAAAAAAATTATGCATCATTCTCATACCGGTGGCAGCTTCGAAGAGATCATATACTAATTCTCTTTCTCTGAAAATATAGAAGAAGGGGGTCTGCGCCCCAATATCTGCCATAAAAGGGCCAAGCCATAACAGATGAGAGGCTATACGACTCAACTCCAACATAATTACTCTGATATAGCTGGCCCTTTTAGGTACTTGAATATTTCCTAACTCTTCGGGTCCATTTACAGTTATTGCTTCTGTGAACATAGTAGCTAAATAATCCCAACGTGTTACATAAGGCAGATATTGTATAATTGTTCGGTTTTCCGCAATTTTTTCCATCCCTCTGTGTAAATACCCCAATATTGGTTCACAGTCAATAACATCTTCACCGTCTAGAGTAACGATGAGACGAAGAACACCATGCATTGATGGATGGTGAGGTCCCATATTGACTCTCATAAAGTCTTTTCCTGCAGTTAGTATACTCATAGGTTTTTCCGTGATTCATACTTGCGTGAATTGTTGAAAACGACAAGAAATTATTAAGAGTAAAAATCTGATAAATAAATCAAAAATTCAATTTTTTATTCTTTCTTATTCTTTTTCCAAATTAACGATTTCTTGACTCTCGAATATTCAACTGACTAATTAATTCTTTATAACGTACTCCTTTTTTCTTTGACAAATAAGATAATAACCGGTGGCGTTTTTCCAGAATTTTCCGTAGACCCCTCTGAGATGAATAGTCTTTTTTGTGCAATTCTAAATGGGAAGTAAGTTTTTGTATTTTATTGGTGAAACTTAATACTTGAAATTCAACAGATCCGTTCTTTTCTTTTTTTTTTTCGTGAAAAGTCACTGAGATGAATGAATTTTTTACCATAAAACGAAATCCCCCTTTCCCTTTATTTTATTACTTTATAATAGGAAATTTACTGATCAAAAATAATATAATAATCCTAGCCATTTGAATTTGATATATACAATCATCTTAAGATCGTTATGAGCTTCCCATAAAATCAATCAACAATCAATACAATTTTCAATTTCATTAGGAATCAAAAAGGAAGGGTATATTTCTTCAAAACAAAAAAACCCAGACCAAACAAAAAATTTCTGTTGATTCTTTTTTAGATCTAACTAATATGTGTGTGATTGCAGTGAAATCATGTATCATAATGGAGTGTAAGACAAGACATGCGCGCTCCTTTTTGTTTTCATATACCAGACATGATACGAAATCCATAAGACAAAAGTACTAGTAAAAAAATCCCAATCGTGGGTACATATATATTCTTATCATACTGAAACGACTGCCGTTATTGGTATTAAACCAATAACGATTCATACAAACTAAATCTTCTAATCGATAATTGGGCCAAAGAAAAAACTTTAATTTAATTAGTTTATTTTTCTTTCTAGCAAAATCCTCGCTTTTATTCAAAAAGGAACCCCCTTTTTTTACGTTATTATAAAATACGGAATTTCTCTGACTACCCTTTGTATTCTTCCAATTAAAACAAATTAGAGTTCTCAATTCTCTACGACGGTTGGGGAATAAAATATTTTCAGGAACAAGCAAATCATAATCGTTTTTGTCTCTATTTCCAGCCATTCTTTCATGTCTTGGAATGGAATCATAAAATTTTTTTTTATCAACACTGCCCTTTTCTCGATATCTTTTAGTAATTTCGTGCTTATTTTTCTGAATCAATGAAATACCTACGATTTGATATATAAAAAACGGCCCGTCGTTTTGTACAGACAGACAAACTGGTTCGATAATAAACATTCTACCTTCTAGCAATTTTTTATTTGTCAAAATAAAATCTTTCATAATTTTAAAAATTCCCAGACCCATTTCTGGAATAGCGTCTATAAAAACTTCTTTTGGATTTTTTAGTCGAAGCAGGAGAGCACCGTTTTCGATATTATTCCTCATTCTTTGCTGTAAAAACTCATCCCATTTCAACTGAAAAACCAAATTGTTTTCTAGTAAGAAATTGAGTTCTGTTTTTGTGTTGTTCTTGGATTCCTTTTTCTTTTTATGCTTTTTGATGTCGGATCCCGAAGAATTTTCTTGAACACCGTTTTCTTGGTTTGAGAGAACTGATTCAAGACTTACTCGATTTTGTACATCTGATCCACGATTCTCTGGATTTTTTGGTTCTTTTTCTTTTTGATTCCCAGTCTTTAATTCAAGAGAGTTTTTTTGATTCGATGATACAAAAATAAAAGAATCTTGCTTTTTCTTTTCAGTTATGTTTTTATTATCATTTCCATTAAAATTGAAAAGAAGGAATTTGATTGGGATAGTCCACGGTTTCATTTTATATGCATTCAAAAGAAGTACTAATTCTCGGAAGAACTGAAGTTCCAGATTTGATATAGGACAACTTAGTATTTTGTCATTCATTCCCATCCAGTCAAAAAAAGTGCTTTGGGGGTTGAATCGATTAATTTCTTCATCTGGATAAATTGGAAAATACAAAAGATCTTTCTTAGTAATTTCATCAATTTTTTTATCATCAATTATTTGATACTTATTATTCCCAATCTTAATATTTGGATTCTTCTTGGTACTAATATCGACCCAGAATTCAATATCAATCTTGTTTCTAAGACAAAAATTGAGAATCCTCCAATCAAAAAATTTTCTATCCGAAAATTTCTCCATATCCATAATATTATTTTCTTCTAGATAATTTTTTAAAGGGTTGGGTATAAAAATATCAAACAAATTTTTTTTGGTATAATTAGAAAAGAGCTCTTTTTTATTATTTACTTGGAATAGTGATTTATGAATATATGAGTCTTTCTTGTTTTCATAATAAATAGATTTCGATGATAAAAGAGAAAGAGTGTATCTATAGTGTTTTTTAAAATTATCTATTTTTTTTTTATTCTGTAACGGACCCGCTTCAAAAAAATTTTGTTTGTCATAATGAGTTAATCTATTTTTTTCATATGAAATCTTTTTATAGAAACCTTTCCTTTTCTTTTTGTCCATACAGTCTTGATTGACCCCATTTCGCCATTTTTGTGGTACTAATCTAGGCCATTTTATCCGAGATAAATCATATTTATATTGATAATGTCCCCTTAACCAGTTTTTCCATTGATTTATTTCAAAATTGCAAAAAGGTTTATATCTTAATTCAGAATTAAATATTCCTTGTTTTTGAAATAAAAATTGGATTTCCTTCTTAAGAAAAAGGGATGTTCCACCATATTGAAGAACAGATCTTAAATTAGAAAAGTTAATAAATTGGGTTTGTGATAATTTGTAAAATACATATGTTTGTGATTGTGAAAAAGAAAAAAAATCACAAAAAGTCTTTGAATTCTTATTACTAACTCTTGAAAGTGATTTTTTTCTATTCAAAATAAAACGAATTCTACTTCGACAGGGTTTATTAATGCTTTCCTGATTTGTTTCATTATTGTTGATGTTTTTCTCAATAATTTTTATTTTTTTGGGGGGGGGTGATTCAAAAAAAAGTTTTTCGGCGATTTTTGAAATATTGAGGATAGATATAAAAATATTTATGTACATCCTTTCAATAAAAAATTTTATAAAAAAAGATGATTTACGGATTAATCGAGTATTTTTTTTTTTTAATATTTTCCAAGTTCTTTTTGATGATACTAATATTTTAGTAGGATCACTTTTTTTGTTCGAATTAATATTTATTTTGTAAGTTGTCATTCCTTTTTTCTTTTCTTTTTTGTTTTCTTTTGTAATTTTTTCTATTTGATTTCTTATTGTACTTGTTCTCTTAGTTAAATCTTTTATTTTTTTTTCTGGAAATGAGAAATTTGTACAATCCATCGATTGAATTTGAACGGACGTTTTGTGAATCATTTCATTACCAACTATCAAATCTTTTTTAATTTCACTAAATTCATCTCTTTCTGTCAATTCAAATAATGGATTCCTTTTTTTTTTTGAAACCTCATTTACGTTTTTTTTTACTTTTAAAAGTCGAATTATGCCCCATTTTTTTGTTTCGTTTGCGGTTTTTTGAAAAAAATTTCTTCTTCTTTTTTCAAGTTCGTTTAAAATGGGTTGAAAAAACGAAGGTCGTTTTCGGGGAGGACCCAGGGGAAATTCCACTTCCATTCCCCAAACTGTTAAAAAACAAGAAAAATCTTTTTGTTTTTGTCCCTCTTTCATGTGCCAGGGTTTCAGGCAAAAAGGAAATATTATCCTTATCTGAATACCATCGTTTAACCAGTTTTTCGGCAATTCCTCCTCGGAGAAGGGAATACCATTATAGGTGCATTTAATATGCATTTCTCTATTCCAATCCCTTAAATCTTCGGACCACTCGGGCATTTGAAATAATAACATCCGAACAATATTTTTAGCTATTATCAGTGAAGGTAATATAATATATTTTCGAAGAGTCGATTGAATTAATAACGCACAAGCTCGCAGCCCTTGATAAAAAAAAAATGCATTCCAGAGTTCTCCTGTTGCTATCTCTGCTTCGTCTTTTTTTTTGCATTTTTTTCTTTCGCGCTCGCCTTGGTTATCAATTTTCTCTTTCTTTTGATAAGGTTTGTCTATTCTGTCCAGAAAAAGAAAGGAATGCAGATTTGCTTGAAACAATTCCCCAGTAATGGTTTTGCGTCTTTGTGCGCGCATGGAGCTTTTGATTATACCTCGACCAAAATCCGGCTGTTCAAAATAATCTATCAAAGACACTTGTCCAAGGTCCTTAGTACCTTTGGTATTAGTATTCTTAGGATATTTGGTATTATTAGAAGGATTGGTGTTTGTCTCTTTCTCAGGAAAAATCTCTATGTGTATGCCCTTTCTTAAACGAATTGGACTTTCTTCCTCTTTTTTCTCCAAATCTTCTTCTTCCTCTTCCTCCAACTCATAAATTGACCAGCGAGGAACTTGTTTCCTAATTTTTTTTATTCCAATTGGTTTTTTTTGAATTCTTTGGCTTTCGAGGTTTAAATTTGTTAGAACTACATTGAATAAAGTTTTCAAAATTTTGATTCGATCTTTTGAATCACTTTTTTCTTGTGCTTGTGGATGTTCCGCAAATAATGAACGTACTTTTTCTATTGACAATGTTGAAAGTCGTTTGGATTTTATACTAAACTTGTTTAGTGCCTGTTCCACTTTTTTTGGATAATTATTAATAAGAAGTAGATTATGAAGTTTATTTATGCAAATCGTTTCAGTGTTCTTTTCGACCGAAATGCTTTTCAAGATTATGGGTGAAAAAAAAAAATGAATTCTTCCACGAGAAAATCCGTGCAAACAAGGATCACTTTTTTTAGGTAAATTTTTTTTTTTAGTCTCGTCATTACACAATTTAGTCTTTTTTTCAAATACATTCAGGGCCATAGCTCCTTTATCTAAAACTTCAATTCTTTTTATTAATTCCTTGTTTAAGTTGTTTCTTTGTTTTTCATTGGTGTAACTCCAATTATTATACAATTCACCAGAGGATAGTTTTTCTGTTGTTAAAAAAGACATCCCTTTTTCTATCATTTCCAGAAAAGTTGACAAGCTTGCTGGATACGTAAAAGAGATCTTTTCCTTTCCATCACTTTGACATGGATAAAAAAAATAGTGTGACATTTCATTTCTTACAACATTTTCAAATTGATTATTTCCTTGATTTTTTTTATATCGAAATGGGCGATTCCATTGTTTATAGTCGAAAAGAAGAGTCGCAAGAGGTTTTTCAAAGCATAATAAATACTTCTCTTCTTTTTCTTTCAATATTTCTAACTTCGAATTTTCTTGATTCCCATCCGGATAAGAAGTTTCATAAATTGGGCTATTTTTATCGCATGCCTTTTTCTCTTTAAAGAGATATTGGAATTCATGC